AGAATAACAAACTTTATTTGTCTTTACATTTTATCCAAGGATAAAAAAACTAAAACTATGTTAGTATAACACTATACAGACAGCAAAAAAAATTACAGTCTTCTTTTTTTGTTTAAGAAAAAATCAGCAATTCTATAAGGTTGAATAAAAATTTCCATCAAAACTCCTTTGATATAATTGCTATGCTTAGTGTGTGACTCGTTAGTTTAGGATTCGATTAGACTATATAGACTAAGAAAAAAAAATAAAAAAGAACTTACCTATAAGATATAAGATAAGAGCAACTAATAACTATAGCATTAATAAATAACCTAAGCAACTCATTGCTTCGCATTATCTGGATCCAAAAAAATAAGTCAAGATATGATAGACTGATCATATAATTGTAGCAACTGAATAAAAAAAAAAAAAAAAGAATAACGAAATATTATTATTAAGTTATGAAAGGTAATTGAAAGGTATGCGGATAAACGTAAGGATGAAAGAAAGAGAGAAAAAATTTGAATATTAATGATCTATTATTCCAATTTGGAAAGTCTATGAGGTCACTGTAATAAAAACAATGTAATAAAGCATGAATACAGATTCATTCATAATAATTAAATAAATCTGTTCGTTCTGAAAACAAAAAATTAAGAGCCTTGAGCCAATAAAAACTGAGAAAATTGACTCTAAAATAAATTAAAAAATGAAATTAAAAATTTCAGGTAAGAGCTCCATTGTAGAATTCGGGCCTAATGATTAATCAAGAGGCGATGGGAACGACGGAACCCATGAATATAGAGGATTCAATTGAAAAATAAATCTTAGTAATTCATTGGACAGGATGGCGGAATAAACCATAAACTTTATTATCTATTCTGATTTTTATTCTGAGACTTCGTGGGATAAACATCAAACTTAAATAGATATTGAAAGAGTAAATATTCGCCGGCGAATTTTTTTTTCAAATAAAAAAAGTAATAAAAAACGAAAAAGATAAAAGAAAATAAGGATTTTGTTAAAATACTCTAACTTTAACAAAAACGACATTCGAGATAATGATATTACGTTATTTTTAAATAAATATAAATAGAATTCATCTTGGATTCCATTTTGAAAAAGACATACACAAATTTAGAAGAGATCAGATGAAATGTCAAAAAAGACCATGATTAATAGGATTAATCATTAACTACATCTATATATTAATACAAATACAAGCTTTTTTAGTACTTTTATTCGCGAGGAGCTGGATGAGAAGAAACTCTCACGTTCAGTTCTGTAGTAGAGATGGGATTTGTAATTTAGAAAAAAACCATCAACTATAACCCAAAAAGAACCAGATTTCGTAAACAACATCGAGGAAGACTAAAAGGAATATCTTCTCGTGGGAATCGTATTTGTTTTGGCAGATATGCTCTTCAAACACTTGAACCCGCTTGGATCACATCTAGACAAATAGAAGCAGGGCGACGAGCAATGTCACGAAATGTACGACGTGGGGGAAAAATTTGGGTACGTATATTTCCAGACAAACCAGTTACAGTAAGACCGGCGGAAACGCGTATGGGTTCTGGGAAAGGATCCCCGGAGTATTGGGTAGCTGTGGTTAAACCAGGTAAAATCCTTTATGAAATGGGTGGTGTACCCGAAAATATAGCCAGAAAAGCTATTTCAATAGCGGCATCAAAAATGCCTATAAAAACCCAATTCATTATTTCTGAATAGGAATATAGAATGAAAAAGCTAAATAACATTTAAGGAAAAAAAAGATTATCGGTTTTATTTTTTTGACAAACAATATTTTTTTACTTCGTCCTTTGTATTAAAAGAAGAGATACAAAAAAATGATATGATTCAACCACAAACCTATTTGAATGTAGCAGACAACAGCGGGGCTCGAGAATTGATGTGTATTCGAATAATAGGAGCTAGTAATCGCCGATATGCTCATATTGGTGACGTTATTGTTGCTGTAATCAAGGAAGCAATACCGAATACTCCTCTAGAAAGATCAGAAGTGATCAGAGCAGTAATTGTACGTACTTGTAAAGAACTCAAACGGAACAATGGGACGATAATACGATATGATGACAACGCCGCAGTTGTCATTGATAAAGAAGGGAATCCAAAAGGAACTCGAGTTTTTGGGGCGATCCCACGGGAATTGAGACAATTAAACTTTACTAAAATAGTTTCATTAGCTCCTGAGGTCTTATAAGACCTAAATATCGATAGTTAGTATAGGATTTAAAAAATGGTATTGAAATAAAATTAATTAATAGATTGTGTATCACGCATATACCCTTAATAAAAAAAAATTAATAATTTAATTCATATATTAATATAAATATATAATTTATTAATATAAATATATAATTCGTCTATATCTATTATATCTATATATAAATAAAATATAAATATAAATAAAATATAAATAAAAGAAAAAGAACATGTTGATTATATCAAAATTATAGAACAATAAGGAATTTTAACTTATCATGGGGAAAGACACTATTGCTGATATAATAACCTCTATACGAAATGCTGACATGAATATAAAAGGAACAGTTCGGATAGGGTCGACTAACATCACCGAAAGCATTGTTAAAATACTTTTACGGGAGGGTTTTATCGAAAACGTAAGGAAACATCGTGAAAACAATCAATATTTTTTGATTTTAACCCTAAAACATATACGAAATAAGAAAGAATCCTATAAAACTTTTTTAAATTTAAAGCGAATAAGTCGACCGGGTCTACGAATCTATTCTAACTCTCAACGAATTCCACGAATTTTAGGCGGAATAGGAATTGTAATCCTTTCGACTTCTCAAGGTATAATGACAGACCGAGAAGCTAGACTAAAAAGAATCGGTGGAGAAATTTTGTGTTATATATGGTAATCCTTCTAATATAAAAATTGGATATCCGGAATTTACCATTTGTGAAAAAAGGGGGTTGTGTAATACCACCCCTGCTAAAAATAAAAATTTTAGCAAGTTCTTAGGTATAAGTTAATCAGGGGACAGCCGCTTTCTAGACTCCATAACAAGGATTCAAAAGAGTAAGTGGTTTTTTTCAATTTCAACATTCCTTTCACGAAGATACAATTAAAGATTCAAAAATATCAAGAAACCTTTCTTTCGTCCAACAAAACAATAAGTATATTCACAGAATTAAGGAATAATAACTATGAAAATAAGGGCTTCCGTTCGTAAAATTTGTGAAAAGTGTCGACTAATCCGTAGGAGGGGACGAATTATAGTAATTTGTTCCAACCCGAGGCATAAACAAAGACAAGGATAATCTTACTAAAGGAAATAAAATAAAGGAAAGGATACTTCCAAGGAGCTGGCAAAAAAAGTCCGTTTTGACATGAAATGGATATATCCATATATTTCTTGTGAAATGAAAAAATATGGCAAAACCTATATTAAGAATTGGTTCACGTAAAAATACACGTAGTGGTTCACGTAAAAATGTACGTAGAATACCAAAGGGAGTTATTCATGTTCAAGCAAGTTTCAACAATACCATTGTGACCGTTACAGATGTACGGGGTCGGGTTATTTCTTGGTCCTCCGCGGGTACTTGTGGATTCAGGGGTACAAGAAGAGGAACACCTTTTGCTGCTCAAACCGCAGCAGGAAATGCTATTCGAGCAGTAGTGGATCAAGGTATGCAACGAGCTGAGGTAAGGATAAAAGGCCCTGGACTGGGAAGAGATGCAGCATTACGAGCTATTCGTAGAAGCGGTATACTTTTAAGTTTCGTACGAGATGTAACCCCTATGCCACATAATGGTTGTAGACCCCCTAAAAAAAGACGTGTATAGAACTAAATAAAAGCTGAAAGGGTTTCAAGAGAAATAAACGATTCAATTATCTCATCAAATAAAATTACTATGGTTCGAGAGAAAGTCAAAGTATCTACTCGGACACTACAGTGGAAGTGTGTTGAATCAAGAAGAGACAGTAAGCGTCTTTATTATGGACGCTTTATTCTGTCTCCACTTATGAAAGGTCAAGCCGACACAATAGGCATTGCGATGCGAAGAGCTTTACTTGGCGAAATAGAAGGAACATGTATTACACGTGCAAAATCTGAGAACATACCACATGACTATTCTAACATAGTAGGTATTCAAGAATCAGTACATGAAATTTTAATGAATTTGAACGAGATTGTATTAAGAAGTAATCTATACGGAACGCGCAACGCGCTTATTTGTGTCAAAGGTCCCGGATATATAACTGCTCGAGACATAATTTTACCGCCCTCTGTGGAAATAGTTGATAATACACAGCATATAGCTACCTTAATGGAACCAATAGATTTGTGTATTGGATTAAAAATCGAGAGGAATCGCGGATATAGCCTAAAAATGTCAAATAACTTTGAAGACAGAAGTTATCCTATAGATGCAGTATTCATGCCTGTTCAAAACGCGAATCATAGTATTCATTCTTATGGGAATGGGAGTGAAAAACAAGAGATTCTTTTTCTAGAAATATGGACAAATGGAAGTTTAACTCCTAAAGAAGCACTTCATGAAGCCTCCCGGAATTTGATTAATTTATTTATTCCTTTTCTACATGTAGAAGAAGAAACGTTCTATTTAGAGAACAATCAACATCAAGTTACTTTACCCCTTTTTCCTTTTCATAATAGATTAGTTAACCTAAGAAAAAAAAAAAAAGAACTAGCATTTCAATATATTTTTATTGACCAATTAGAATTGCCTCCCAGAATCTATAATTGTCTCAAAAAGTATAATATACATACATTATTGGACCTTTTGAATAACAGTCAAGAAGACCTTAAAAAATTTGAACATTTTCACATAGAAGATCTAAAAAAGATATTAGACATTCTAGAAAAAAATATAAAAAGCATTAAAAAAAATTACTAAATTACTAATAAAGTAAATTTTAAATTGAAATGGATTTTAAACCTGCAACGTAATTTCTATGTTCCAGTCGAACCCAATTTAATTAATTAAATTAATTAGATAT